AAAGTACGCCCAAGCTAATAAGGCAGTTTCCCCCCTAATAAAAGAAAAAAAACAACAACTATTTATATTGCGTCCTTGTACTTACAAACAAGTCAAGTAACATTCTCCATGTCCTCTTTAGTTAAATTAGACGAATAAGAACTGACGCCGCTGTCACACCCTAGACCATTTGCACAAAGAATACTACTAAGTAATTCTCTTATAGTTCAAGTAGGGCTTCAAACAATAAAATGTTAATCCTCCTTAGTATGAAGGATATAAACAAAAGGTAATTCTTCATAAGTATGAAACAAAGGAGGAGAAACATGCACTCACTCTAAAGAACTCCCATCTGTTCAACCTAAGAACTTTTCTTCTTTAACAAAAAGATCAAATACAATATATAAAAACCAAATAACGCCTAATATTGAAATAACAGATCCTAAGGAACTTACTAAATTTCAACCCGCAAAAGCATCTGCAAAATCCGAATATCGTCTTGGAAACCCGGCTAAGCCTAAAAAATGTTGTGGGAAAAAAGTTAAATTAACCCCAATAAACATTAATCAAAAGTGGACTTTCCCATAAAGTTCATTATAACAATATCCACTAATTTTTCCAATTCAATAATAAAACCCTCCAAAAATAGCAAAGACAGCCCCCATAGAAAGAACATAATGAAAATGTGCAACTACATAATATGTATCATGTAGAACAACATCAAGAGAACTATTTGCTAATACAACCCCTGTTAAACCGCCAATTGTAAATAAAAAAACAAACCCCATAGCTCAAAGCATTGGAGTATCAAGTCGAAGAACACCCCCATAAATAGTTGCCAACCAACTAAAAACTTTAATCCCAGTTGGCACAGCAATAATCATAGTGGCAGCAGTAAAATAGGCTCTTGTATCTACATCCATCCCAACAGTAAACATATGATGAGCTCAAACAATAAACCCAAGAAGACCAATTGAAAGCATCGCATAAACCATTCCTAAATACCCAAAAACTTGTTTTTTAGCAACAAAAGTCGGGATTATTTGAGAAATCATACCAAAACCAGGCAAAATTAAAATATAAACTTCTGGATGGCCAAAAAACCAAAATAAATGTTGAAATAAAATAGGGTCTCCACCCCCAGAAGGATCAAAAAAAGTTGTATTAAAATTTCGATCTGTTAATAACATAGTAATTGCACCCGCTAATACAGGCAAAGATAAAAGTAATAAAAAAGCAGTTATTAAAATAGACCAAACAAACAAAGGCATTCTATTAAAAGAAACCCCAGGGGCTCGCATGTTGAAAATCGTTGTAATAAAATTTATTGCTCCTAAGATAGAAGAAACCCCAGCTAAATGAAGACTAAAAATAACCATATCAACAGAACCCCCAGAATGCGCATAAATATCAGAAAGAGGAGGATAAACCGTTCACCCTGTACCCGCGCCTTGTTCAACAAAAGCAGAGCCTAACAATAAAAGCAAAGCCGGCGGTAATAACCAAAAACTAATATTGTTTAATCGAGGGAACGCCATGTCTGGTGCTCCAATATACAATGGCACCAACCAGTTACCAAATCCCCCAATCATAACCGGCATAACCAAAAAAAAAATCATAATAAAAGCATGTGCTGTTACAATTACATTATAAAGATGATCATCACCTAACATTGCGCCTGGCGCAGAAAGCTCCAGTCGTATAAGCATACTAAAAGCAGTCCCAATTAGGCCGGCCCCAACACCAAAAACTAAATATAAAGTACCAATATCTTTATGATTTGTAGAAAAAACCCAACGAATAAAATAATTATTTTTCATTATAATCAAATAAAAACAACTTCTTTTAATAAAAGAGATTCTTTAAACAATCTCTTTGTGCTTATTTTTTTTCTAAAAAAAAAATTTTTTTTTACTTGAGGCAAAAGAATATACAAAAAAAAAAATAAAAGCGCAAAAAATAAAAAAAAAATATTTCCATATTGATTTAAGAACATTGCTGTGTTTAACTGTGGCATTTTCAGAGAATGTAGGACTTGCACCTACATTTTTAGCTTTGAAGGCCAATGGCTTACTTTAACCGAATTCTCTATAATAAAACAATAAAAATAACAACCCCAATAAAGAAAACCAAAGCATAATTAAAAACAAGCCCAGACTGAAAACTACTTAATCTTTGTACTTGTAAAATCAAAACCCTAATAATTCCCTTTGGCCCAATAAGCTCGAACACCCCCTTATCAAGAGTTAAGTTTGTAATTATATGTCCCATTTTATAGATTTTTTTTACAAAAAAAAAATTAAAAAACAAATTAATTTGTCAAGCAGAGCCTAAAAAACTATAAATAGAAAAAAAGAAAAACAAAGTTTTAGGCAAAAAAAAATAAAAAAACAAAAGCACTCCAAAAACCCCGACCAAACTAAAAAAAACAGGAAGAAGTTTAATTTTTAAAAAAAGTACAGGAAAAACCCCTATTTGAAAACTCCAAATCATTTCTTTACATAAATAGCCCCAAAAAATACTTCCCAAAGCTAATATACCCAAAGGAGCTAAAAGAAGCCAATCTCCTTCCTTAAGAGAAAAAAAAACTCCTCGTTTTAAGTTTGTATTTGATAAAAAAGATAAAAAAATTAAACGAGTAGAATATATTGCAGTTAATAAAACAGAAAAACACCCAAGTCAATAAACAAAAACTAAATAATATTGCCCAAAAGCAAACTCTAAAATCAAATCTTTTGAATAAAACCCTGTTAAAAAAGGAAATCCCATTAAAGAAAAAGAACCTATAATAAAAAAAATATAAGTTAAAGGAAGAAAATGTAATAATCCTCCCATTTTCCTTACATCTTGTTCATCTGCTACCGCATGGATTAAAGAACCCGCACTCAAAAATAACAAAGCCTTAAAAAAAGCATGGTTCATCAAATGAAACAAACCAATAGAAAAATGAGAAAGCCCACAAGCAACAACCATATACCCTAATTGACTACAAGTAGAATAAGCAATTATTTTTTTTAAATCATTTTGAACTAAACCAATTGTACCAGCAAGAAACACCGTTAAAACCCCAATCATTGTTATAATAATTAACATAAGAGGAACTACATCAAACAAAGGAGATGCTCGAATTAATAAAAACACACCCGCCGTAACCATCGTTGCCGCATGGATTAAAGCAGAAACCGGAGTTGGTATACTAATAACTACTACTCCCATAATAGACAGGACTTTTTCTTCTACTCTTTTTTTTACTCTCACTCTAAACCCCCCTTTAATCACTCATATACCAAACCTAAGGTCAATATAAAGAAAAACCCAACCATAGTTCAAAACCCAAAAGGAGCAATTGAATTATAGAGAACACACCAAGGAAAAAAAAAAGAAATCTCTAAATCAAAAATTAAAAATAAAATGCCAATTAAAAAAAACCGTATTGAAAAAGGGCGGCCTAAAAAACTAAATGGCACAAAACCACACTCATAAGCAGAAACCTTTTCTCGATCTGGCACTTTCTCTCCTAGAAAAAAAGAAAGAATAGAAAACAACCCCGCTAAAACAATTGCCAAAAAACAAAAAATAAAAAAACTCATCATTAGCCTCGTAAAGAACTAAAAGATTTTAAAACAATTGTCCCTCGAATACGATAATAAGCAACCAAAATAGCCAAACCAATAGAAGACTCGGCTGCCGCTATTGTTAAACCCATTATCATAAACACTTGTTCTATTAAAACATCAATCTCTTTAGAGTTTATTAAAAAAAAAAAAAAAGTAGATAATAAAACCAGCTCAATGGAAACAATCATAATAATAAAATGTCCTCGGTTTAAAATAATGCCCCAGCTCCCCAATAAAAATAAAAGAACAACCAGAACTAGGTATTTATAATACATTTCAAATAATGAAGATACTCTTCTACCCAAACCCCTTTTATAACAATAGGCATAAAAGAATGATTTGCGCCACAAATTTCAGAACATTGTCCAAAAAAAACCCCAGGCCTTTTAATAAAAACCCCAGTTTGGTTTAGACGACCTGGAACCGCATCTATTTTTAGTCCTAGAGAAGGAACAGCAAAAGAATGCAAAACATCAGCCCCTGTAACCAAAAATCTTGTATGAGTTAAAATTGGAATAACAAGTTTATTGTCCACTTCCAACAAACGACTCTCCCCTGAAGTTAAATCTGATGTCGGAACCATATAAGAATCAAATCCCAATGTCTCCCCCTCATAATCAGAATATTCATAAGACCAGTACCACTGATGCCCAATCACTTTTACGGTTAAAGCAGGAGAAACCACTTCATCCATTAAATACAATAATTTAAGAGAGGGCAATGCAATAAAAACCAGAATAACCGCCGGTATTATAGTTCAAATAATCTCTAAAAAAGTACCATCAACTAAAAAACGATCATAAAATTTATTTTTTAAAGCTTCGCCAATAAGTCACAAAACAACAGTAACAATAATTACCAACAAAAACATAACCCGATCATGGAAAAAAACAATTTCTTCAACCACTGGGTCCGCCACATCTTGAAAACCCAGAGATCAAGCCTCTGCCCCATCTTGAAACATCTTTAAGAACCTCATCAGTAAATACAAAGATATAAAAACAACCACACTACATCAACAAAGTGTCAGTACCAACTAGCCGCCTCAAAACCTACATGTTGACGACGAGTAAATTGATTAGATAACAAACGAAAAAAACAAACAAATAAAAAAGTTGTTCCAATTATAACATGTAATCCATGAAACCCAGTTGCAACAAAAAAAGTTGATCCATAAACAGAGTCTGACAAAGCAAACGGAGCCTCATAATACTCAAATGCCTGTAAACTTGTAAAGATTATTCCTAATAAAAGTGTTAAAAACAAACCCAACTGCGCTTCTCTTTTAGCTCCACAAACAATGGCATGATGAGCCCATGTTACCGTTGCCCCGGAACTTAATAGCACAGCAGTATTTAACAAAGGAACAGAGAAAGGGTTTAATGCAGAAACACCTTGTGGTGGTCATACCACCCCCAATTCCACCGCAGGGGCCAAACTACTATGAAAAAAGGCCCAAAAAAAAGAAAAAAAAAAAAGCACTTCTGAAAGAATAAACAAAAGCATACCATATTTAATTCCTTGTTTTACAATTAAAGAATGATGCCCTTGAAAGGTAGACTCTCGTATAACATCTTGTCATCAAACAAACATAACTGCAACCATAACTAAAAGCCCTAATCCTAAAAAAAAACGAAACCCATAATGGAAAAAAACCACTGAACCAATAGTCAAGAAAAACGCTCCTGCTGCCCCAACAAAAGGCCATGGAGAAGGCTCCACTAAATGATATGGATGATATTGCATCAAGGGCCAGTTCCCTCACCCTCACTATGTTACGACTTACTCTACTTTGTTTACCTCAGTAAAGGCGACGGGCTATTTGTACTAACATTGCTTAAAATTCATTGAAACGCTCTACTTTTCAATTACTATTAAATTCAACTTAATCATCCTCTTTAAAAGACAATCCGAACTCTTTTTTTTTATTAAAAAAAAAATGTAGCGCATCTAACCCCAAAACATAAGGGCAATAATACCTGACTTCAACCTTTCTAGGGTTTAATTTATTGTATCAAACATAAATTGACGACGGCCATGCAACACCTGAAAAAACTAGTCTTGGTAAGGTAACTCGCGGATTGTCGAATTAAGCAACACGCTCCTCTAAATAACAATGAACAGCCAAGTTTTTTGAATTTTAATCTTGCGACCGTACTACTCAAGCGACTTTCTTTTACTGTATCGACTACCAGGGTCTCTAATCCTGTTTGCTCCCAGAACCTTCGTGTTAAAGAAAAAAATAAATTGTTTTCACATAAAAAATTCTTTTTTTTCTTTTAATATTTCACTATTACTAAAAAAATTCTATTTATTTTAAATATTTTACCTTTACACGCTTTCTGCTTTTTCTAAAAAACAAACCCTTAAGTTTCACCGCGTCTGCTGGCACTTAATTTGACAGGTTAAAAGGTTCTGCCTATGTCTTACTTTCGTATATTGCATAAAATTCTTTACTGCTGCCAATGTTTTCCCTTGTTTCAGTGAAAATGTGGTTTAACCATGCATCTTTGGAAAGAAGAAAAAAACTTCTTCTTTTCCTAATACAATAAAAAAAAATAAACTTTTTCTTTCACCCTCACCTGTTCGCATGCACAAGCATGTATTACCCAGACCAAAAGCTTTTTAATCCCCAAAACCAAAGGACCCATTTTACTTATTTTCTAATATTTTATGCCTATTTCAGATTATCTCCTTTAGAACAGTCCTGTTATAACTCCAAAAGCTAATTGAAGGAGCAGCTTAAGAAAGAGAATCATAGACTATCCCCTCAAAAATCAAAGGACTAACCGACTGGGCTAAAAACAAGACTGTTTTTAACCAAATTAATAACAAAAAAAGGTACAACCCCTCCAAGAAAAATTATTATAAGAAAAGGAAACATTGCAAAGCCCTCTTGTCGATTTAAATCTCTATTAAAAAGAAGATAATTGGACCCGCCTCCAAAAGAAATACGATTAAACAAACTAAGAGAATAAATAGCAGAAAAAAGAACCCCAAAAACAACAAGCACCCCAACCCCATAATAATACTTAAACGCCGCAAGTAAAGAAAAGAACTCCCCAACAAAATTGCAACTTAAAGGAAGCCCCATGTTTGATAAAGACAAAACAAGCATAGAAACAGCAAAAAGTGGCATAGTTAAAGTCAAACCCCGATAATATTTTATTAAACGCGTGTGATGACGATCATATAAAAAAGTCACTCCAATAAAAAGAGCCGAACTAACAAAACCATGTGCTAACATTAAAAAAACAGCTCCAACCAACCCCTCCATAATATGTGTAAAAATACCCAAAGGGACTAACCCCATATGTGCAACAGAAGAATAAGCAACAAGTCGTTTAAAATCAATTTGACGACATGTCATCAACCCCCCATAAACAACTGCAATAACACTAAAAACAACAATAACCGGAGATCAATAAAAAGAAGCCTCTGGAAAAAGAGGCCAAGAAAAACGCAAAAGACCATAACCTCCTAGTTTTAATAAAATCCCCGCTAAAATAACAGAACCTGCAACAGGAGCTTCCACATGTGCTTGCGGAAGCCAAATATGGAAAGGAATAAGCGGTAGTTTGACAGCAAAACTAAGAAAAACACCAACTAACGCTCATTTTTGAACAGTAAAAGACAATTTCATATTAAGTAAAAGAAAATAATCTGTTGTCCCAGTTGTCTGATATAAAAAAAGTATTACAAAAAAAAAGAAAACCGATCCTGCAAAAGTAAAAAAAAAAAAATAAAAAGAAGCACGAACTTTTTCTTCTCGAGAACCTCAAATACCAATTAAAAAAAACATTGGTATTAAAACACCCTCAAAAAAAATATAAAATAAAAGAAGGTCAAAAACTAAAAAAACACCAACCAATAAAACTTCTAAAAAGAATAAACATAATAAAAACTCTTTAAATAAAAAAGTTATCGATTTCTGACTAATTAAAATACAAATCGGAATTAAAAAAGTTGTTAAAAGCAAAAAAAACAAAGAAACACCATCTAAAGCAAAAAGGAGAGGGCCCCAATCTAAAAACCCCCCTCATTCAACGAGTTCTATAAATTGAAAATGCCCTTCTCCATCAAATCCTCCCCATAAAACCAAAGCACTAAAAAAAATAGCCAAAGATCACTCTAAGGCGCGTTTTTTTAAGAGACTTTTTTTTTCTCTCGAAACCTTCATCACACTAATTGCTCCAATTAAAAGAATTAACCAAAAAAGACTCATTAATGTAAAACAAGTGTGTCCGCCAAATAAATAGTTGTCAATAAACAAAAAACATAAGCTTGAATAATCGCAACAGCAATTTCTAATAATGTAATAAAAACCATTATTATAATTGCCGACTTAAAAATCACACCAAAACCGGCTAAAATAGCAAACAAAAGATGCCCAGCAGAAAGATTTGCGGCTAAACGAACCCCCAAAGAAATGGCCCGAGAAAAATAACTAACCGTTTCTATTATAACCAAAAGAGGAGCTAAAACTAAAGGGGCCCCACTTGGCATTAAAATACTAAAAAAGTCTTTTTTAAACCTTGCAAGCCCAGCGAAAGTAACCCCAATAATAATCGAAAAAGAAAACCCAAGAGTTACAATGATATGAGTTGTTGGGGTAAAGACATAAGGACATAAACCAAAGACATTTAAAAAGACTAAAAAAAAAAAGAGAGAAATAATAAAAGGAAAAAACTTTAAACCCTCAACACCTAAGTTATCTTTTGCCACATAATAAAAATGAAAATACACTAATTCAAAAAAAGATTGCCATCTTTTAGGAATCAAATCAATTCCTTTTAAAAACAACAAAACCACAAAAATGACAAGAAGCATCATTATAGCAGAATTTGTCAAACCAAATAATCACACAACATTAAACTGTTCAAAATAAGAAGAACCACTCATTATCTATTTATTTGAATAAAAAGATCTTGTTTTTTAGTTAAAGGCTCTATTTCTTGAGTTAAAACAATAACACCAATCATAGCAACTAATAAAACAAAACTTGCTAAAAGAAATAAACAAAAACAAGTTACATACAAAACTTGCCCTAATGCCTCAATATTATGATAAGAAACAAGAAACCAAGGAAAAGACAAATCTCAACTTTCAACTCGAGGAGAGATAATAAATCAACTTGAAGCAATTTCTGAAAAAAAAAAGACTCCAATTAGAAATCCAACTGGAATATAATTTGTCATATCAACTTCTTCTCTAAAAACAGGAGGATAGTCTGTTAAATTTAATAACATCACTACAAACAAAAACAAAACAGCAATAGCCCCCACATAAACAAGTAAAAACATTAAAGCAAGAAAGTCGACCCCTAATAAAAGAAAAAACACCGCAGAATTAACAAAAACAAGAACTAGCCAAAAAATAGAAAGAACAGGATTTAAGGCAGAAACAACCATTATTCCGGAACCAATCGTACCTAAAAAAAAAAAAAAAGTAAGAATCTCCATTTTAAAACAACCCCATAACCACTTGAGAAGTGAAAAAAAAACCAAAATGTGGAGAAAAAAAAAGAAAAAGAATAAAATAAACACAAAGACCAATTAAAAAAACCCTCTTAAAATTTAATTTAGGCTCTTTTTTTAAAGCTTTTGTTGCAATTAAAAAAAAGGAGTTTTTTTGAAAAAAAAGAATTTTTACAATTCTTACATAATAAACCCCAGCAATTACAGAACAAAAAACGGCAAAAAAAAAAATAAAAAAAGATTTAGAAAGAACCCCAGATAATAAAACCACCCATTTTCCTAAAAACCCGGCAAAAGGAGGGATCCCAGCAATAGAAAAAAAAACAACTCCAAAAGTAATTGAAAGAAAAGGTAAAAACCGAGATAGCCCACTAAATTCAATAAGCAAATTTTTATACACATTAAAACTCAAAATAATAGAAAAAACACAAATTGTCATAATAATGTATATAAAAAGATAAACCAAGCTTGCTTGTAAGCTCTCAAAAGAACCATTTACTAAACCCCATAAAATAAACCCCATATGACCAATCCCACTATAAGCCAAAAGTCGTTTTATTCTTGTTTGATTTAAAGCACCTAAAGCCCCAACAAAAAGAGAAAAAACAACTCCAATTAAGAAAAGACTAATGGGCAATCCAATGGAAAATAAAAGAGAAAAAAGACCTATTTTAGGCACAATAGCTAATAACACAACCGTTTTTGTTGGTGCCCCTTCATAAACATCTGGAACCCACATATGAAAAGGAGCAACAGACAATTTAAAAAAAAGAGCCGCAATAATTAAAAGATACCCAATTGGCACACAAACGTCAGAAAAACTTTGTTTTGAATTAAAAAGCAATTCTATATAAGAAAAATATACACTGCCCCCAGTCCCACACAACAAAGCACAACCAAATAAAAATAAACCAGAAGAAAGAGCCCCTAAAACAAAATATTTTAACCCTGCCTCTGCACTATAACCAGACCCCCTAGCAATTAAAACAAAAAAACAAAGAGTAGAGAGCTCTATTGCTAAATAAACAGAAAGTCAATTTTTAGAAGAAATTAAACAAAAAACCCCTAAAACAACGAGTAAATTTAAAATAGGAATGTCTGTTTGTTCTTCTTTTTTTGGCCCTAATAAAAGTAAAACCGCCAAAACCCCAACTAAAACAAAAATTTTTGCTCACTCTAACTCAAAAAACAAAAAATAAAAAAAAACCAAAAAAAAAAAAAAAGAAAACTTTAAAAGAAAACCACGAAAACCCAAAACCACCAAACTCAATATAAAACCACCTAAAAGAAAAATTTCGTTAATTTCTTTTTAATAATTGATTTTCTAAAACCCCCAAGACAGGCAAAAGAACTAAAAAATAAAAAAAATAAAAAAAAGAAAGAACCTGCCCAATTAAAATAAAGGGCTCTTCTACTACTTGCGCCCCAATTCAAGTCAAAAGACCAAAATTAACTATCAAAAACCAAAACGCCATACGTCCCAAAGGACGAAAAGATAGTCCTTTTAAAACACTTGTATGTAAAATGGGTAATAAAAATAAAATTAAAATACTACAAAACATAGCAACAACCCCCCCCAATTTATTTGGTATTGAACGCAAAATTGCATAAGCAAATAAAAAGTACCACTCTGGTTGAATGTGAACAGGAGTAACTAAAGAATTCGCCTGAATAAAATTCTCTGCGTCTCCTAAGTAATTAGGCAAAAAAAAAACAAAAAAAAAAAATAAAAAAAATAAAAAAAATAAACCAAAAAGATCTTTCGAAGTATAAAAAGTATGAAAAGAAACACTATCCATCGAAGAATTTAAGCCGATAGGATTGTTTGACCCACCAACATGTAAATAAACTAAATGAATAATAGCAAGAAAGACTAAAATAAAAGGAAGCAAAAAATGCAAACTAAAAAAACGATTTAATGTAGCCCCAGAAACACTAAAACCACCTCAAACCCATTGAACAATATCCACCCCAAAATAAGGTATTGCAGATAATAAATTTGTAATTACAGTCGCACCCCAAAAAGACATTTGGCCCCAAGGCAAAACATAACCCATAAAAGCGGTCGCCATAGTCAATAAAAAAAGCATAACTCCAACACTTCAAACATGAAATTTTAAATACCCCCCGTAATATAACCCTCGTCCAATATGAATATAAAGACAAAAAAAAAACAAAGAAGCACCATTTGCATGTAAATATCTTAATAAAAACCCATAATTAACATCGCGCATTATATGCCCAATAGAAGCAAACGCAAGACACGCGTCTGAACAATAATGCATCGATAAAAAACACCCTGTTATAATTTGTAAAACTAAACATAATCCTAATAAAGACCCAAAGTTTCAAAAATAACTTATATTTGAAGGAGAAGGCAAGTCTACGAGAAACCCGTTAACCGGAGATAAAATAGGATTATCTTTTCGTAATGGCATTCCTATATTGGAGAAGGACCGTTAAATCCAAACAAAACACTAGCAACAAAAAGAACAACCCCTAAACTAAAAGGCAAATACCCCTTTCATAATAAGGCCATTAACTGGTCATATCGAATCCTAGGAAAAGATGCTCGTGCCCATAAAAAAAAACAAACAATAAAAACAACTTTTAAACCAAAAGGGAAAACCAACCATCCTCCAAAAAATAAAAGAATAGTCAAACAACTCATAAAAATAATATGTGCATATTCTGCTAAAAAAAACAAAGCGAAAGACATGGAGGCATATTCAACATTATAACCCGAAACAAGCTCCGATTCTCCTTCCGTTAAATCAAAGGGAGCACGATTTGTTTCTGCTAAAATAGAAACTAAAAACATTATAACAATAGGAAAAAAAGGAATAAAAAATCAAATAAAATTTTGTGCCAAAACAATCTTATTAAAAGCCAAAGAGCCAACACATAAAAGAACAGAGATCAAGATTAACCCAATCGAAACCTCATAACTAATCATTTGCGCAGCCGCACGAATAGCACCTAAAAAAGCATATTTTGAACGACTTCCCCACCCAGACATTAAAACAGCATAAACACTTATAGAAGAAATAGCTAAAACCCACAAAAGACCGATATTAAAATCACTTATACCGATTCCTCTTCCATAAGGAAGAATTCCCCAAACAATAAATGCTAATGTAAAAGAAGCAACTGGAGCAAAAAAGTAAACAAAAGCACTTGCCTGATGAGGAAGGACCATTTCTTTAAGAAATAATTTTATCCCATCTGCAAAAGGCTGAAGTAACCCGCCCCCTACAACATTTGGTCCTTTTCTCATTTGCATATATCCTAAGACTTTTCGTTCTGCTAAAGTTAAAAAGGCCACAGCAATAAGTAAAGGAACAATAACAAAAACAGCTTTAATCAAATAAAAAAAAGTAGACCACATAAAGTCTCTTAGGCATTAAAACAAACATTTTATTGCCCACTGGTAAACAATTGTCTTTCCTGTGTATAGTGGTTTTTTTAATCAATTTTTTAATTAAGAGGCCCAACAACCCTCCATGGCATCCGGCAACCAAGTATGTAACCCTAATTGAGCTGATTTGCCCATTACTCCAAAAAATAAAAATAAACAAATAAAAAAAACTTCATTAGAAGGAGAAACTAAGTTAAAAACAGAAGAAAAATCTAAAGACCCAAAAGTATTTCAAAGAAGGAACATTGCTAAAAGCAAGCCGATGTCACCAACTCTATTAACCAACATGGCTTTAATCGCTGCTCGATTTGCCTCAAGTCTTGTTAATCAAAAATTAATTAATAAATAAGAACAAAGACCAACTCCTTCTCATCCAATAAACAATTGAAGAAAATTAGCGCTAGTAACTAAAAAAACCATTAAAAAGGTAAATAAAGAAAGGTATGCCATAAACCGAGGCACATGAGGGTCCCCTCGCATATAAGCAATAGAAAAAACATGAACCAAAGTAGAAACAAGAAAAACCACAAACAACATAACTGCAACTAAACCATCAAACTGCAAATCAAAAAAAACAAGAAAAAACCCAGAGTCAAACCACTTTCATAATCTAAGATATGTTGCCGTTGAATTAAATAAAATTTCTATTCCAACTAAAAAAGAATAAGACAAACCGATAATTAAACAACATGAAGTTAAAATCCCTGCTCCCTTTTCTCCTATATGTCTTCCAAAACAACCAGTTAAAATAGCTCCAATTAAAGGAAAAAATAAAATTAAAAGATACATAAATAAAACCAAACAAAAAATATTTCTTTTTTTTTCCTAAAATAAAACTTTAATCAAATAGCTTGAAATTTAAAATAAAACTAAACAAAAAATATTTCTTTTTTTTTTTAGAAGCAATCCTAATTTAAAGAATAGTTGTCTTTAGAGAACTATTGATTTTTGATCCTTTCGTACTAAAAAACAAAATATCTATGTTTTATCATTGTAGATAGAAACCAAGCTGTGTTACCACGCTTTTAACTCAAATCATGTACAGCTTTAATGGATGAACAAACCAACCCTTAGGAGTGACTACTCCCTAGGACGCTGCAATTCAACATCGAGGTCGCAAACACCGTCGTTAATTAACTCTCAAACGTTATTGCGCTGTTATCCCCAGGGTAACTTTTATTTGTTTTCGTTATTTTTTTCATTCCAAACAACGGATCATAAAACACACCAAAAATGTCCCTTAAAAAATTTTTCAGGGTGAAGCTACGCCATAGTTCGTTTTTGTTACTTTTTAAAAAACTGTCGCCCCAACAAAACTGTCCCGCTTATAGAAAGTCCTAAGCCTTCAGTAAAGCTCCATGGGGACTTCTCGTCTTACAATTTTAATGTAGCATCTTCACTACAAATTCAATTTCATTAAGTATTTTTTTAAGACAGAGAAACTTTCGTGACACCATTCATACCGGTCAACAATTAATTGACAATTGATTACGCTACATTTTCACAGTTAGTGTTACCGCGGCCATTTAATTGTCTTTATTAATAAGCAAAACAAACTTTTTTAGATACAACCATAGGGCAGGTCTCACCTTTTATAAAAATCAAAAAGCTATGTTTTTGGTAAACAGTCGAAGTTCTCTTTTGCCGAGTTCCTTAAAAAAATGTATCTCTTTTTTTTTTCTTTCTTTAGTTAGAAAAACAGCTCCTCTTTTTGTTTTTTCCTGATATAATATATTTAAAAAAAAATTCCCATAAAAAAAAATTCTTAGGGTCTGTATAACCCAAAAATGGTAATATAAAGAAAAAAAAATAATATATTTAGATTACTCATGTAAAAATTGTTTCTACTGAAAAACAGTATATTTTGCTACTAAATAGTTCTACTTTCAGAGTTTTAGTTTCATTTTAACCACCAAAATTTAAAAAAAATTTAAATTATTAAATAAACAACTACGCACTTTTTAAAAGATGGCTGGCTCCAAGCCTACTTTTTTATTGTCTAGGCCTTATTTTTTTTTTACACTAAAAAGAAATAAATGACTTTAACTTCTGATTGGAGCTTTCTCTTTTAACAAAAAATCTTTTCATTTTTTGTTTGTCTACTTTTTTTTTATTTAATTTTTTATTTTATTACAAAAAAAATAAAACAAAAAGTGCACTACTTAAATAGTTTTCGCAAAAAACCAGCTATATCCAAGTTCGATTAGTTTTTCACCCCTAATCACAAATCTTCTGAGAGTTTTGCCACAACCACCAGTTCGTTCTTATTTACTATTCATGATTAAATCACTTGGTTTCGGGTATTTTGACTAAAAAAAACTTCTTTTAATTTTCCCTTTTTAAATATGCCAAATTAATCTCTTTTACCCATTATACAAAAGGTACGCTGTTTTAAAGCTGCTTAAAAAAAAAAGATTCCAGCTCTTTTCAACTCTCTTTCAACTTTCCTTTACAGTACTCTTACTATCAGTATAAACTAACGTTTAGTCTAGATCTATGATCACCTTTTACACAACTCCAACTTCGCTCGCCACTACTCTCGGAATCTCGTTTGATTTTTACTTGGTATTAAGATGTTTCAATTCAAATCTCAAGCTCGCTTTTCCGCAGAAGCAACAAGTAGTGCGTCTTTCCGCCGTTTCGAAAAATATGTCGTCTGGTCTTAGTTTATCTTAGCTATCTTCTTTTTTTTTAATTTTCTTCCAAAACAACCAGTTTTCAATTAAAGGAAAAAATAAAATTAAAAGAAACATGGTTTTGTAAGAGTGAGACTTGAACTCACTTTTCTCGGGGCATGAGCCCGAAGACTGACCCTTAGTCTTTCTTACT